GATAGTGATTTAATTCTAGAAGAAAGTTCTAATGATAGCGATGAGCAAGATAGTGATTTAACTCTAGAAGAAAGTTCTAATGATATCGATGGGCAAGATGAAGATAGTGATTTAACTCTAGAAGAAAGTTCTAATGATATCGATGGGCAAGATGAAGATAGTTCTAATGATAGTGATGAAACTGACATATATAGCAAATATAGTCATTTGTGGGTTCTATGCGACAATTGTTATGGATTAAATTATAAGAGATTTTTGAAAGAAAAAATGAATATTTGTGAACACTGTGAGTGGCATTTGAAAATGAATAGTTCAGATAGAATAGATCTTTTGATCGATCCGGATACTTGGAATCCTATGGACGAAGATATGGTCTCTCTAGATCCCATTGAATGGGATTCATCTTTATTTGATGAAGAGGACGAAAAAGATAGTCTTGATTCATCTTCATTTGATTCAGAGGACAAACCTTATAAGGATCCTTTTGGTTTTGATTCATCTTCATTTGATTCAGAGGACAAACCTTATAAAGATCCTTTTGGTTTTGATTCATCTTCATTTGATGAAGAGGACGAAAAAGATCGTCTTGATTCATCTGAATCAAATGAAGATGAATTTGAGGAAGAGGACGAAAAAGATCGTTTTGATTCAGATGAATCAAATGAAGATGAATCAAAGGAAGATGAATTTGAGGAAGAGGACGAACCTTATAAAGATCGTCTTGATTCTTATCAAACAAAGACGGGATTACCCGAGGCTGTTCAAACAGGCATAGGCGAACTAAATGGCATTCCCGTAGCAGTTGGGGTTATGGATTTTGAGTTTATAGGGGGCAGTATGGGATCCGTAGTCGGGGAAAAAATCACCCGTTTGATTGAATACGCTACCAATCAATTTCTACCTCTTATTATAGTGTGTGCTTCGGGGGGGGCGCGTATGCAAGAAGGAAGTGTGAGCTTGATGCAAATGGCTAAAATCTCGTCTGCTTTATATGATTATCAATCAAATAAAAAGTTGTTTTATGTATCAATCCTTGCATCTCCTACTACTGGTGGGGTGACGGCCAGTTTTGGTATGTTGGGTGATATCATTATTGCCGAACCCAATGCTTACATTGCATTTGCGGGTAAAAGAGTAATTGAAGAACTGTTGAAAATAACAGTACCCGAAGGTTTGCAAGAGACTGAAAATTTATTTGATAAGGGAGCATTCGACCTAATCGTACCACGTAATCTTTTAAAAAGTGTTCTGACTGAGTTATTTAAGCTCCACGGTTTCTTTCCTTTGACTAAAAATTAAAAAAAAAAACCAAATAGAGTGCTAAGTTCAATTATTTTTATTTGTAGCAAAGGAGTAGTTAGTTTATTCGGAATTAAAGGTAAAGGAAATAGGAATTTTGTTTGGTGATCTAAGTATCTATACTAAGTATTGAATTATGAATTAATAGTTATAGTTAAATAATAATTAAAATTCTTAATTATAATTATTATAAGATATCTTTTTTTATAAATAATAATAACAGGTACGAACAATAAATCGAGGTACCCATTCTATGAACCTTCCCGCTTTTTTTGTGCCTTTAGTAGGCATAGTATTTCCGGCAATTGCAATGGCTTCTTTATATCTTCATGTTCAAGAAAACAAGATTGTTTAGACCTGATGGACCCCCTCTCTTCTATTTTTTTTTTCAAAAACTTAGACTTGCATCATAACTAATAGAGTTATCTATTTAGCGAAATATGAGATAACATGTGATTTCTGCCGAACATAAAGACCTAAGGTAAAGGACTCTTATACCTGTAGAAACATAACAATATATGGGTAAAAAAATTCTAGCCGTTTTCAAATCGACCAGGATCGCTAGATGGCTGAAATAAAAAGTCCTCGGATCTATATGTATAGTGGGATCATATGAAGGGTATGTTATTATTTTAGTTTAGATTAGATCTAAGTAATTTGATGAATTACTCCTAAAGGTTCACATCAAACTAGTGCTAGTTGATGAGAGTTACTTCGGAAACAAAACAAAAAAGATAAAGTCAAAAAAATTGGAGGGTTTCCCTCAATTCTAATAAAATACAATCGGATCCAGTATGGATTGGCGATCAGAACATATACGGATAGAACTTATAACGGAGTCTCGAAAATTAAGTAATTTCTGCTGGGCCTTTATCCTTTTTTTAGGTTCATTAGGATTCTTATTGGTTGGAACTTCCAGTTATCTTGGTAGAAATTTGATATCTTTTTTTCCGTCTGAGCAAATCATTTTTTTTCCACAAGGTATCGTGATGTCTTTCTACGGAATCGCGGGTCTCTTTATTAGTTCCTATTTGTGGTGCACAATTTTCTGGAATGTAGGCAGCGGTTATGATCGATTCGATAGAAAGGAAGGCATAGTGTGCATTTTTCGGTGGGGATTTCCTGGAAAAAATCGTCGCATATTCCTACGATTCCTTATAAAAGATATTCAGTACATTAGAATAGAAGTTAAAGAGGGTATTTATACCCGTCGTGTCCTTTATATGGACATCCGGGGCCAGGGGAACATTCCCTTAACTCGTACTGATGAGAATTTGACTACACGAGAAATTGTAGAAAAAGCTGCTGAATTGTCCTATTTCTTGCGTGTACCAATTGATTTGAAACAAAATGGTAAATGGGTGCTTTGAGGGAAAAATGCAAGAATCCTCTTTTTTTCTATAACATAAACTAAGTGAAGTTTCATCAGAAGGGTCATTCGAGCGAAAGCGGGCGGAACAACTACAAAACGAAATTCTTTATTTTTGTCACTCGACGTTTTATTTTCTCCTTTCTTTTGTGTTCCTTAATAACCAACAGAAAAATAACAATTAGATTTCTTAATAATGATAGAAAGCTAATTTCTGGCTTGTTTTGCTACTTTGAGTATTGCAAGATCTTTCCCTCAATTATTCTACTATTCCTGTCTGTGGGCAATCAGTGAATTTTTTTTTTAATATTGGATATTGTGGATTCTTTCGTCTCAAAATTGGATTAATATTCATTACTTAAAGCGTTTCTTTCAGTCATTCATTGAAAGGAGAGAGTTGTTTCGAATTTGTCCAATTGAGATATCGGGAAACTTTATTTTTTTAGTATTTCTTCATTCGAAATGGATTGATTTGTAGTCGATTTCTCTAGTCTTTCGAGATTGAAAGACTAATAAAAAAATCACAAAAAAAAATAGATTGATAGGTTCCATACCTTGTATAGAACTCATGCGTGAAAGAAGGATTCGATCACATAGAGTCGACGAATGAGGTGGGTTGATTAACAATTCACAGATTAAAAAATGGCAAAAAAGAAAGCATCCACTCCTCTTGTATCTATAGTATTTTTTCCTTGGTGGCTTTCTCTCTCATTTAAAAAAAGTCTGGAATCTTGGGTTACTAATTGGTGGAATGCCGGGCAATCCGAAATTTTTTTGAATGATATTCAAGAAAGGGGTATTCTAGAAAAATTCATAGAATTAGAGGAACTCCTCGTCTTGGACGAAATGATCGAAGAATACTCGGAGACACGTCTACACAAGCTTACTCTAGGAATACAAAAAGAAACGATACAATTAATCAAGATACACAACGAAGATCGTATCCATACGATTTTTCACTTCTCAATAAATATAATCTGTTTTGTTATTCTCAGTGGTTATTATATTTTGGGTAATGAAGAACTTGGTATTCTTAACTCTTGGGCCCAGGAATTCCTATATAACCTAAGCGACACAGTCAAAGCTTTTTGTATTCTTTTATTAACCGATTTTTGTACCGGATTCCATTCACCCCACGGTTGGGAATTACTGATTGGCTCTGTCTACAAAGATTTTGGATTTGTTCAGAATGATCAAATCATATCGGGGCTTGTTTCAATTTGTCCAGTCATTCTTGATACAGTTTTTAAATATTGGATTTTCCGTTATTTAAATCGCGTATCTCCGTCACTTGTAATTATTTATCATTCCTTGTAGTTATTTATCATTCAATGAATGACTGATAACAGATCCACTCATATTAATCTAATCCAATTCGAAGGTTTGCAACTTTGTAGTTGTACATAAACAAAGCGTTGAAAATTTATGCTTTCTATTTTTACCCATCTTCAGGATTCATCCTATATTAGTCCAGTAACCAGTAAATTTTTATTATTCCAGTAACTAACAGAATCGTGGATAGGGAACTATACTAGCGACTTACCCCACCTATTGTAGAAATTTTGGTATCAACAATTGAACCATGGAAACTATAAATACTTTTTCTTGGATAAAGGAACAGATTACTCGATCTATTTCCGTATCGCTCATGATATATATCATAACTCAGACGGCCATTTCAAATGCATATCCCATTTTTGCACAGCAGGGTTATGAAAATCCACGAGAAGCGACGGGGCGTATTGTATGTGCCAATTGTCATTTAGCTAACAAGCCCGTGGATATTGAGGTACCGCAAGCGGTACTTCCTGATACTGTATTTGAAGCGGTTGTTCGAATTCCTTATGATATGCAACTGAAACAAGTTCTTGCTAATGGTAAAAAGGGGGGTTTGAATGTAGGGGCTGTTCTTATTTTACCGGAAGGTTTTGAATTAGCTCCCCCCGATCGTATTTCTCCCGAGATGAAGGAAAAGATAGGAAATTTGTCTTTTCAGAGCTATCGCCCTAATAAAAAAAATATTCTTGTAATAGGCCCTGTCCCCGGTCAGAAATATAGTGAAATTTCCTTTCCTATTCTTTCCCCTGACCCCGCTACTAAGAAAGATGTTCACTTCTTAAAATATCCTATATACGTAGGCGGGAACAGGGGAAGGGGTCAGATTTATCCTGACGGGAGCAAGAGTAACAATACAGTTTATAATGCTACAGCAGCGGGTATAGTAAGCAAAATCATACGAAAAGAAAAGAAGGGGGGATATGAAATAATCATAACAGACCCGGATGGACGTCAAGTGGTTGATATTATCCCCCCAGGACCAGAACTTCTTATT